GTAAAAGGGTTCCTCGGTGGTCATACAAATTAACTGATGATTTGGAAGAACAGGAGGAAGAAAATGAGGAAGAATCTAAGGAAGATCATGAAATTCGTTCAAGAAAAGCCAAACGCGTAGTAATTTATACTGATAACAATCAGAATACCAACCCTATTACAACTACAAATAATACTAATAATAGTGATCAAGCAGAAGAGGTGGCTTTGATACGTTACTCGCAACAATCGGATTTTCGTCGGGATATAATCAAAGGATCCATGCGTGCTCAAAGACGTAAAACGGTTACTTGGGAAATGTTTCAAGCAAATGTGCATTCTCCGCTTTTTTTGGATCGAATAGACAAAACATTTTTTTTTTCTTCTTTTTATATCTCTGAAATGATGAATCTCATTTTTAGGAATTCGGTGGGGAGAGAACCAGAATTAAAAATTTCACATTTTTATTTTGAGGAGGAAGAGACAAGGGAAAAAGAGAAAAAAAACGAAGAAAAAAAAGAGGAAAATGAACGTATAGTAATATCAGAAACTTGGGATAGCATTATATTTGCTCAAGCAATAAGAGGTTTGATGTTAGTAACCCAATCTTTTCTTAGAAAATACATTGTATTGCCTTCATTGATAATTGCTAAAAATATTGGCCGTATGTTATTATTCCAATTCCCCGAATGGTATGAGGATTTGAAGGAGTGGAATAGAGAAATGCATGTTAAATGCACTTATAATGGTGTTCAATTATCAGAAACAGAATTTCCCAAAGATTGGTTAACAGACGGTATTCAGATAAAGATTCTATTTCCTTTCTGTTTGAAACCTTGGCGAAGGTCTAAAATACGATCTCATCCTAGGGATCAAATAAAAAAAAAAGGAAAAAAAGACAATTTTTGTTTTTTAACGGTTTGGGGAATGGAAGCGGAATTCCCTTTTGGGAATCCCCGAAAACGACCTTCCTTTTTTGAACCCATTTATAAGGAACTCCAAAAAAAAGTTAGAAAAGTTAAAAAGGATTTCTTTCTACTTCTAAAAGTTTCAAAAGAAAAAACAAGATGGATCATTAAAATACTTCTAGTTCTAAAACGAATAATGAAGGAAATTCAAAAAGTAAACCCAATATTCTTATTTGAATTGAGCAAGGTGAAAGTATATGAAACGGCTGAAAATAGAAAAGATTCCGAAATAAATAATAAGATTATTCACAAATCAACCATTCAAATCCAATCCATGAATTGGACAAATTATTCACTCATAGAAAAAAAGATGAAAGATCTTTCTGATAGAACAATCACAATCAGGAATCAAATAGAACGAATCACAAAAGACAAGAAAAAAATAATTCTAACTTGTGATGATAAAAGATCGAAATCACAGAAACATATTTGGCAGATATTCCAAAGAATAAATATACGATTAATACGTAAATCACATTATTTTATGAAATCTCTGATTGAAAATATATATATAGATATCTTGCTATGTATGATTACCATTCACAGGATCTATTTCCAACTTTTCTTTGAATCAACAAAAAAAATAATCAATAAATCCGTTTACAACGATCAAACAAATCAGGAAGGAATTGATGAAAGAGATCAAAATACAATGAACTTTTTTTCCACTATAAAAAAGTCCTTTTCGAATACTAATATTAGTAATAGTACAAAAATGTATTATGACTTATCCTCCTTGTCCCAAGCATATGTATTTTACAAATTATCACAAACCCAATTACTTAACAAGTATCAATTGAAATCTCTACTTCAATATCAGGGGACTTATCCTTTTATTAAGGATAAAATCAAGGATTATTGTATGACACGAGGAATATTTGATTACAATTCAAGACACAAGAAAATTCATAAGTCTGGAATGATTGAATGGAAAAACTGGTTAAAGGGGCATTATCAATACAATTTATCTCAAACCAAATGGTCGCGGTTAGTACCGCAAAAATGGCGAAATAGAATCAATCAACGTTATAGGATTCAAAATAAGGACTCAATTAAAGCGGATTCATATAAAAAAGAAAAATGGAAAAAACACTACAGATATGATCTTTTATCACATAAATATATGAACTATGGGGATAAGGAGGATTTTTATATTTATGGGTCAAGATTACAAGTAAACGGGGTTCACAAAATTCCATATAATTTCAATAAACCAAAATCCGAATCATTTTATGTATTGGTAAGTACAGCTATTAGTGATTATCTAGAAGAAGGATATATTATTGATACGCATAAAAATCTAGATAGAAAATATTTTGATTGTCGAATTCTCCACTTTTGTCTTAGAAAAAATATCGATATTGATACCTGGACCAATACACATATCGGTACCAAAATTGATAAAAATACTAAGACTGAAAAAAAAATCAACAACAAATTGAAAAAAAAAGATATTTTTTCTCTTACGATTCATCAAGAAATCAACCCATCCAATCAAAAAAGTATTTTTTTTAATTGGATGGGAATGAATCAAGAAAGAGTTTATCATACCATATCAAATCTAGAATCTTGGTTCTTCCCAGAATTTGTCTTACTTTTTGATGCATATAAGATTAAACCATGGATTATACCAATCAAATTACTTCTTTTTGACTTTTATTTTTATAAAAATAAAAGTCAAAATAAAAACATCAATATAAATAGAAAAAATAATCCTCAGATGATATCTCATCAAAAAAAATATCTTAAATTAGAAAATTCCAACCAACAAAAAAATGAGCAACAGGACCAAGTAAATCTTGTATCAGATCTACGAAAAGAAAACAAAAAAAAAGATATTGAAGAGAATTATGCGAGATCAGACATTACCATTAAAAAAGGTAAGAAGAAAAAACAATCCAAGAAAAACAAGGAAGCAGAACTAGATTTCTTCCTGAAAAAATATTTCCTTTTTCAATTAAGATGGGATGACTCTTTGAACCAAAGAATGATCAATAATATCAAGGTATATTGTCTCTTACTTAGACTGATAAATCCAAAAGAAATTGCTATATCCTCGATTCAAAGAGGAGATATGCATCTGGATGTAATGCTAATTCAGAAAGATCTAGCTCTTACAGAATTGATAAAAAAAGGAATATTAATTATCGAACCAATTCGTCTATCTATAAAAAGGGATGGAAAATTGATTATATATCAAACTATAAGTATTTCATTGGTCGAGAACAATAAACACCAAACTAATAGAAAATGCATAAAAAAAAGATATATTGATAAGAGGAATTTGGATAAACCCATTGTACGATATGGGAATATGCTTGTGAATGGGGACACAAATTATTATGATTTCCTTGTTCCCGAAAATATTCTATCTCCTAGACGTCGCAGAGAATTGAGAATGTTAATTTGTTTCAATTCCCATAATTGGAATGTTACGGATAGAAATAGAAATCCATTATTTTGCAATGAAAACAACATAAGAAACTCTGGAAAATTTTTAGATGAGAACAAGCATCTTAATACGGATACAAATAAATTCATTAAATGCAAATTTGTTCTTTGGCCCAATTACCGATTAGAAGATTTAGCTTGTATGAATCGCTATTGGTTTGATACCAATAATGGCAGTCGTTTCAGTATGTCAAGGATACATATGTATCCACGATTTAGAATTATTTAATTTAATAGTATATTTCCTATATCATATATATATCTATATTCCGTGACATTTTCGGTATATGAAAGCCGAAAGATGTATGCATATGCTATGTTATATTTTGGTAAATGATACAGATTGAATGGTGTATCCATTCAATTGGATATAGGAATAAATAAATTAGGGGAATCCTTTTAGATAGAAATAAATTCTTTTCTTTCGTTAATGCGGAAACATATTATCCCTTTCTATCCAAATCAAATTTTCAATTTGATTTGGATAAAATAAAGAAGTAGTATATGAATAAATCCAAATTTTTGTGTGTACTAGATGTGTGTACTAGATTAAAATAACCGGCATAATTCTTTTTTTTTATTTTTCCTGATCGGAAAAATCCATGAAAAAGAAAGAAAAAGGATAGAAAAATTTTTTATGGTCAAAAATTCATTCATTTCCATTATTCCACAAGAAGAAAAAGAAGAAAACAAAGGTTCTGTTGAATTTCAAGTATTCAGTTTCACCAATAAGATACGGAGACTTACTTCACATTTGGAATTGCACAAAAAAGATTTTTTATCACAAAGGGGTCTACGAAAAATTCTAGGAAAACGTCAACGGTTGCTGGCTTATTTGTCAAAGAAAAATAGAGTACGTTATAAGAAATTAATTGGTCAGTTGGATATTCGAGAGCCAAAAACTCGTTAATTTAATCGTTTGAATTTTTTTTAGTAGTATTCAATTTTTCGTTTTGATGAGTCTCATTTTGAGGAATTCATGGAATAATGAATTAAGGAAGAAAAGATATGACAGTACCGGTTACAAGAAAAGATCTCATGATAGTCAATATGGGGCCTCACCACCCATCAATGCATGGTGTTCTTCGACTAATCGTTACTCTCGATGGTGAAGATGTTATTGACTGTGAGCCCATATTGGGCTATTTACACAGAGGAATGGAAAAGATAGCGGAAAATCGAACAATTATACAATATCTACCTTATGTAACACGATGGGATTATTTAGCTACTATGTTCACAGAGGCAATAACCGTAAATGCGCCAGAACAATTGGAAAATGTTCAAGTACCTCAAAGAGCTAGCTATATCAGAATAATTATGCTGGAATTGAGCCGTATAGCTTCTCATTTGTTATGGCTTGGACCTTTTATGGCGGATATCGGTGCACAGACTCCCTTTTTCTATATTTTCAGAGAAAGGGAATTGATATATGATCTATTCGAAGCCGCCACAGGTATGCGAATGATGCATAATTATTTCCGTATTGGAGGAGTAGCTGCTGATCTACCTTATGGATGGATAGATAAATGTTTGGATTTCTGCGATTATTCTTTAACAGGAGTTGTTGAATATCAAAAACTTATTACGTGGAATCCCATTTTTTTGGAACGAGTTGAAGGAGTGGGCATTATTGGTGGAGAAGAAGCTGTAAATTGGGGTTTATCAGGACCGATGTTACGAGCTTCTGGAATCCAATGGGATCTTCGTAAAGTTGATCATTATGAGTGTTACAATGAATTCGATTGGGAAGTCCAATGGCAAAAAGAAGGAGATTCATTAGCTCGTTATTTAGTACGAATCGGTGAAATGAAGGAATCCATAAAAATTATTCAACAGGCTCTAGAAGGAATTCCTGGAGGACCTTATGAAAATTTAGAAGTACGACGCTTTGATAGAGCAAAGAATTCCGAATGGAATGATTTTGAATATAGATTTATTAGTAAAAAACCTTCACCCAATTTAGAATTGTCGAAACAAGAACTTTATGTGAGAGTGGAAGCCCCAAAAGGAGAATTGGGAATTTATTTGATAGGAGATAATAGTGTTTTCCCCTGGAGATGGAAAATTCGTCCACCCGGTTTTATCAATTTGCAAATTCTTCCTCAGCTAGTTAAAAGAATGAAATTGGCTGATATCATGACGATATTGGGTAGTATAGATATCATTATGGGAGAAGTTGATCGTTGAAATGATAATTGATACGACAGAAGTACAAACTATCAATTCTTTTTCTACATCGGAATTTTTAAAAGAAGTGTATGGACTAATATGGATTGTACCCATTTTGACCCTTATATTGGGAATAACAATGGGGGTACTAGTAATTGTGTGGTTAGAAAGAGAAATATCTGCAGCGATACAACAACGTATTGGGCCTGAATATGCTGGCCCGTTGGGAATTCTTCAAGCTATAGCGGATGGAACTAAACTACTTTTTAAAGAGGACCTCCTCCCATCTCGAGGAGATATTCGTTTGTTTAGTGTGGGACCGTCTATAGCGGTTATATCAATTCTACTAAGTTATTTAGTAATTCCTTTTGGGTATCGTCTTGTTTTAGCCGATCTCAGTATAGGTGTTTTTTTATGGATCGCCATTTCTAGTATTGCTCCTATTGGGCTTCTTATGTCAGGATATGGATCGAATAATAAATATTCCTTTTTAGGTGGTCTACGAGCTGCTGCTCAATCTATTAGTTATGAAATACCATTAACTCTATGTGTGTTATCAATATCTCTACGTGTGATTCGTTGGAATATGAGCTTTGAACCTCTCTTCTAGAAATAAAAGAAAAAAGAAAGAGGTTCAATGTATTGAATAGATGTTTTCATTTTTTTTATTCAGCATTCGGGTTGATGAGTTAAACCAGATAGTTATATGAGTGAAACTAAACAGCTTCAAAATTTGTAGTAAGAAGAAACAATCTCATTCCCTATGTACAAGAATAAAGTTGAAGTAAAAATAAGCAGTGTAAACTGCTTACCCCAAGATTAAGATTTTTTGATTAGTCATCATATCTTGAAGCGGGCGCAAACAAAAGATCAACTGTATGGAGTTTCTACTACTGTCTCGTATGTATTACTATACCGGGGATCAATCAAAAGTCAGTGGACGGTTAGGAACACCAAGGTACACAAAGGATTAGTAATGGAGATAATGTAAGGTATCAAAAAAGAGGTATTTCTTCATAAAACGAATCATAATAAGGACTTGAAATTGGTAGAAATGATCAAGTAGTACTTCCCTACGATTCCGATCTAGAGTATGCTCCTATTCACTGGTTAAAAAAATGACTATCAAGAACGAATTAATTCTTTATTTTATTTTTGAGTATCCTCCTCTGAGACAGAAGAACAGGAAAAAAGAAATGGAATGCAGTAATTGAATGAATAATAAAAAAAGGGGATCCTTATTTATTCTTTTCTCTATCCATATTCATACATATCGAATTCTTATCACGATTCATGAACTAATGACTAATTCTTTTTATTTTGTATTGATTGATATAAGGAGTATTTTATTGAAATATTAAGTTATTACCGAACAAAGAGAAATTTTTATTGTAAAGGATGAGATCAATTCGGAAGCACTTTTTTTCTTATTCTAGCAGACAGAATTCCATTGGTCTAATTTGGGACTTTCCGATGTATCTTTATTCTATCCATCCAAAGATGGTGATAATACCGAACCCGTCCTTACATTTTTTTTGTGGCCATCGAGGAGCCGTATGAAGCTGAGGTCTCACGTACGGTTTTGAAATAGCGATGGGAACAGTGATGTTATTATCGACTATGATTATCTAACAGTTCAAGTACAGTTGATATAGTTGAAGCACAGTCAAAATATGGTTTTTGGGGGTGGAATCTGTGGCGTCAGCCTATAGGATTTATTGTTTTTCTAATTTCTTCTCTAGCCGAATGTGAGAGATTGCCCTTTGATTTACCAGAAGCGGAGGAGGAATTAGTAGCAGGTTATCAAACCGAGTATTCGGGTATCAAATACGGTTTATTTTATCTTGCTTCTTACCTAAATTTATTAGTTTCTTCATTATTTGTAACAGTTCTTTACTTAGGTGGGTGGAATTTACCTATTCCGTATATATCCATTTCTGAGCTTTTCGGAATAAAAAAAATCGCCGGCATTTTTGGAATGACAATGGGTATCCTTATTACATTAACTAAAGCTTATTTGTTTCTCTTCATTTCTATCACAACAAGATGGACTTTACCTAGAATGAGAATGGACCAGTTATTAAATCTTGGATGGAAATTTCTTTTACCTATTTCTCTAGGTAATCTGTTATTAACAACTTCTTCCCAACTTGTTTCATTATAAATAAGAGAATACGATAACACTATTTTAGATTCATAATCTCTATCAAACAAGAGAAAGAAACGTCAAATTTTTCATGTATATCTACAATATGTTCCCTATGGTAATTGGGTCCATGAATTATGGTCAACAAACAATACGAGCTGCAAGGTACATTGGTCAAAGTTTCATAATTACCTTATCCCACACAAATCGTTTACCTGTAACTATTCAATATCCTTATGAAAAATCGATCACATCAGAGCGTTTCCGGGGTCGAATCCACTTTGAATTTGATAAATGTATTGCTTGTGAAGTATGTGTTCGTGTATGCCCGATAGATCTACCCGTTGTTGATTGGAGATTTGAAAGAGATATTAAAAAGAAACAATTACTTAATTATAGTATAGATTTCGGGGTTTGTATATTTTGTGGTAACTGTGTCGAGTATTGTCCAACAAATTGTTTATCAATGACTGAAGAATATGAACTTTCTACTTATGATCGTCACGAATTGAATTATAATCAAATTGCTTTGGGTCGATTACCAATCTCAATAATTGGAGATTACACAATTCAAACAGTTATGAATTCGACTCAAATAAAAATAGACAAAGATAAACCCTTTGATTCAAGAACAATTACCGATTACTAAGATTTTGTTTTGATATAAAGGATCCAAGCTTTTTATTTTGGGTAGTCAGTAACTACAAATAAAAACTAATGATTGTTGAGAATCACTCTTTGATTTAAACTAAAAATATATTTTTAGTGATGATTTCGAAATAGCAAATTTCAACTACTTTTTTCTTTTTTTTTCTTTCGGATAAATATAAATAAAGTAAGGTTGGCCCGATAATTTTATCTATATCTACATTAATCCATATTCAAATTCAATTCAATTATAAATGTATCATATACAATATTATATACAAGAAAACAAAAATAGGGTAACCCCTTTTCCTTTCCTGGACCATTTATTTAGTAAAGTTAAAGTAAGGTCATGAAATAGTTAAAGTTATTTATTTTGTATTTTATACATAATGGATTTACCTGGACCAATACATGATATTCTTGTTGTATTTCTGGGGTCAATTCTTGTATTAGGGGGTCTGGGGGTAGTATTATTTACCAATCCAATTTATTCTGCCTTTTCATTGGGATTGGTTCTTGTTTGTATATCCTTATTCTATATTTCATCGAACTCCTATTTTGTAGCTGCCGCACAGCTCCTTATTTATGTGGGAGCCATAAATATCTTGATCATATTTGCTGTAATGTTCATGAATGGTTCAGAATATTCCAATAATTCCTATTTTTGGACCATTGGAGATGGGGTCACTTTGATGGTTTGTACAACTATTCTTTTTTCACTAATTACTACTATCCCAGATACGTCATGGTACGGAATTATTTGGACTGCAAGGTCAAACCAGATTATGGAACAGGACCTAATAAATAACGTTCAACAAATTGGGATTCATTTATCAACAGATTTTTATCTTCCGTTTGAACTCATTTCAATAATTCTTTTAGTTTCCTTGATAGGTGCAATTACTATGGCTCGACAATAAGCAATAAAAATACTTAACTTATAATGATTCCCAATTCTTAGAATTCTAACTAAATTCTAAATAAATAAATAGAAATTTTTAGTTAAATCTATCTACCGTCAATATCTTCTTTTGTTGTGTAATTGTTCTATTCTAATCAATTGAATCGGTTGAATTGTTGTTCATATTGAAATGAATCGAGATTGATAAGGAGTTAGTCAATGATGTTTGAGCATGTCCTTTTTTTGAGTGTTTATTTATTTTCTATCGGTATCTATGGATTGATCACAAGTCGAAACATGGTTAGAGCACTTATGTGTCTTGAGCTTATACTAAATTCGGTTAATATCAATCTTGTAACATTTTCTGATATATTTGATAGTCGCCAATTAAAAGGAGACATTTTCTCAATCTTTGTTATAGCCATTGCAGCTGCTGAAGCAGCTATTGGACTTGCTATTGTTTCGTCGATCCATCGTAACAGAAAATCAACTCGTATTAATCAATCGAATTTGTTGAATAATTAGTGATAATCATCATAGATAATTTAAATAAAGACACATAAAAATATTTAATAGAATTGAAATACTATTTTTTATTGAATTTGAATGCAATTCCATTTTATTGAATTGCATTTTTATATTTATATTGAAATTATGATGATACGAAAATCAAAGTGTCTTGACCTTTTCTCATAAACAGATTGATATAAGAAATATATTGATTGTTTTTAATAAACCACTGTTTCGTCTGGTGTCTACAATATTACAATATATAATATATGATTCATTTACTACTAATTTGATTTGACCAGATCGAAAATCTTTTATGTTCAAAACTGTAATTTATAGATCCAATGTCACATTCAGTAAAAATTTATGATACATGTATAGGGTGTACTCAATGTGTACGAGCTTGCCCCACAGATGTATTGGAAATGATACCTTGGGACGGATGTAAAGCCAAGCAAATAGCTTCCGCGCCAAGAACCGAGGACTGTGTAGGTTGTAAGAGATGTGAATCTGCCTGCCCAACAGATTTTTTGAGTGTCCGTGTTTATTTAGGCCCTGAAACAACTCGCAGCATGGCTCTATCTTATTGATACGTTACAAAAAACTCCACTTGAATCATTTGTGATTCCTCTTTACCGACAAAAGCCCGTGCTCGACAAAATATATTATTTTGAGGACGGGCTTTTGTGGTCAAAATGTATCTTGTCTTTATCACGAGTTATTTTCCTTGGTTAACAATACTTGTTGTTTTACCGATATTCGCGGGTTCCTCAATTTTCTTTTTCCCTCATAGAGGGAATAAGATGTTTAGGTGGTATACTATATGTATATGCTTATTAGAACTCCTTCTAACGACTTATGCATTCTGTTATCATTTCCAATTGGATGATCCATTAATGCAATTGAAGGAAGATTCTAAATGGATAGATGTTTTTGATTTCCACTGGAGACTAGGAATCGATGGACTTTCCATAGGACCCATTTTACTGACAGGATTTATCACTACTTTAGCAACTTTAGCAGCTTGGCCAATTACTCGAAATTCGCGGTTGTTCTATTTCCTGATGCTAGCAATGTACAGCGGTCAAATAGGATTATTTTCCTCTCGAGACTTTTTACTTTTTTTCATCATGTGGGAGTTAGAATTAATTCCTGTTTACTTACTTTTATCCATGTGGGGGGGAAAGAAACGTCTCTACTCGGCTACAAAGTTTATTTTGTACACTGCAGGGGGTTCCATTTTTTTCTTAATAGGAGTTCTAGGTATGGGTTTATATGGTTCCAATGAACCAACATTAGATTTTGAAAGATTAATTAATCAATCATATCCTGTGGCATTGGAAATAATATTCTATTTTGGCTTCCTTATTGCTTATGCTGTCAAATTGCCGATTATACCCCTACATACATGGTTACCTGATACCCATGGAGAAGCACATTACAGTACATGTATGCTTTTAGCTGGAATCCTATTAAAAATGGGCGCATATGGATTGATTCGGATCAATATGGAATTACTACCCCACGCTCATTCTATATTTTCTCCTTGGTTGGTGATAATAGGAACAATGCAAATAATCTATGCAGCTTCAACTTCTCTTGGTCAACGTAATTTAAAAAAGAGAATAGCCTATTCCTCTGTATCTCACATGGGTTTCACAATTATAGGAATTGGTTCTATAACCGACATGGGACTCAATGGAGCTATTTTACAAATGCTCTCTCATGGATTTATTGGTGCTGCACTTTTTTTCTTGGCGGGAACGAGTTGTGATAGAACACGTCTTGTTTATCTCGAAGAAATGGGAGGGATATCTATCCCAATGCCAAAAACATTTACCATGTTCAGTAGTTTCTCGATGGCTTCTCTTGCATTGCCAGGAATGAGTGGTTTTGTTGCGGAATTTGTAGTATTTTTTGGACTAATTACTAGTACAAAATATCTTTTAATGTCAAAAATGCTAATTACTTTTGTAATGGCAATTGGAATGATATTAACTCCTATTTATTTATTATCTATGTTACGTCAGATGTTTTATGGATACAAGTTATTTAATATTCCAAACTCTAATTTTTGGGATTCTGGACTACGAGAACTATTTCTTTCAATCTGTATCTTTCTACCCGTAATAAGTATTGGTATTTATCCCGATTTTGTTCTCTCGTTATCAGTTGACAAGGTACACGCTATCTTATCCAATTATTATCATAGATAGTGTTTCATTAATGAAACGGAAGGAAAGTCTTATAATTCTTTGAATTTAATATTTTGAAAATCGTTTGCTGTACTGTATAATGAAAAAAGAAATAAAATGAATAAGAATTGTAATTAGATACATCTCGAATTTTTGAGAACCATTTAAATTTGAATCAAGGAATCATTCAAATTTAAATGGTTCTCAAAAACTCATAAAAACAAACTTTCGTTATATATGGGATGATGTTTTTATCTTATGTATTCTTCATGTAGTTTATTCAATTAGATGTTTATGTGAATGAACCATAACTATGTAGACCTATTCCTAATAGATTGATCCCAAAATAGCATATCCAAATTATAATAAATCCTATAGAAGCTACAAGTGCCGAATTCGTACCTTTCCAATTTATATTTGTTCTAGTATGTAAATAAATCGCGAATATGGTCCAAGTAATAAATGCCCAAGTTTCCTTGGGGTCCCAATTCCAATAGGATCCCCATGCCTCATTAGCCCATACTGCTCCACAAAGAATACCTATGGTTAAAAAGGCAAATCCTAGACTAATGACACGATAACTCCAATAATCCAAACGCTCAGTTAATTGATATTTGTAATAATTTAGAAATGAAGGAAAAGAAGTGTTTTTAAAAACACTTCTTTTTTCATTCAAATATTCAATCTCACCAAAGAAAAATGACTTAATTAATAAATTATTGCTTTTACAAAAAATTTTTATGTTTTTTCGAAATGTAATGACTAGAAGAGCGACTGATAATAATGATCCGCATAAAAGAGCTGCATAGCTCAATAACATCATACTTACGTGCATCATTAACCACTGAGATTGTAGAGCAGGTACTAATATTGTGGATTGATGCATTTCAGTTGAAAGACCCGACATGGCAAAGCCTTGAGTAAAAATGGTACTTGGTGCAATTATTGTGCTTAAATCGTTTTTAAGGTTACGTATCTTGGGAATCATATGAATAATGAAGAAACTACACGAAAGGAAGATTAATGACTCGTATAAATTACTTAATGGAAAATGTCCCGAAGAAATCCAACGAGAAACTAATAATCCTGTTATAGAGAAAAAGGTAGCTATCATCCCTTTTTCTGATGAATCACGTAATCCTACAATTTTGTGGACTAATAAGGTCATCAAATGAATCATAATCACAATTGAAATGATCGAAAAAGAGATATGAGTTAATATATGTTCTAAAGTCGCAAATATCATAAAAGGGGTCCCATTACAGAATTGGAAATCGCGAATTGAATACATTTTAGGATCTATTGTATCTCTTTTAGAAGATGCCGCCACTCGGACTCGAACCGAGATGCTTTAGCACTGCTTCCTAAGAGCAGCGTGTCTACCGATTTCACCACGGCGGCTTACTTGAAATAATAATAGTCAATTCATGTTGAATCGTCGAGATTCAAGGATTCAATATAGTTTAGGAAACATTAATTAGAATCAATGAATAAAGACTGGTTTGTGGTTTAAATATTTGAATCTTCAATAAAATACCTACCTAGGTAGTATCGTCGTGGGTTTTTTAACAATCAACTTTCATGTACTAGAAACTAAGTTTTCTCCAAACAGTTGGAACTCCAGAGTTTTTTCTCGGTTGAGGTATAAAACTAAGAATTGTCTTTTTTTCTCTATTTTTTTATGATTTTTTTTTTCATTTATCCGATTTCATGGATTCAAATGAAAAAGATTGAGTTTTTTTTTCAATGAACAAAATCAAATAACTAGGATTTCATATCTATCACAATTTCATCATTAAATACAAATAATTTGTTATTTTTCTAATGATTTCGATACCTTAGTATATTTAAATTAAAGTATTAATATTCTTTATTGCGCATATAATTTATAATACCATTTACAAAACCAATTAAGTTTTGGGATAGGCATATAACAAAAGAGTTTCAATCTCTATCACAATTGTACTTTTCACAATAGAAAAGTACAATTGCGATAGGGAAAAAAATAATACTTAGAACCCAATATACAAAAAACTCTTATTCTATATATCACAGCAGTGAGTTCTAAGTAATATTGAGAAATTCAATACAGAAAAATACATTAGTTAACATTCATCTTACAAAATTTGAGGTTCTTTAGGCTATATCAATTGAGATTATTCTAAGACTTTATTATTTGTTTGTCGCACAAAAAAACTTTTTGAATGCCCGGTGGAAACCGATTTCGCTAAAGAAAAAGTTTTTACTGCAACTAAATATCCTTTTTTCTTCCAAATATTTCTACGAATACGTTTTTTTGACATAGAAGTACGTTTTTTTGGAACTGCCATTCAAAAAAGGGGGGTTCCTCCTTTTATCGTTGTATGTGAAAGACATGTATTCTTCAAAATGGATCGTTCTTTTTAGTTATTATCTATACTTATTTCGTGTATGTGGATAATTTTTTTAATATACTCTTTTTAATATACATTGTTTTTTTACTTTAACATATAAATATATAATAAACATACAAATATATATAATACAAATATATTTATATATACATGTATATGTGATATATATATCACATATACGTATGCGCGCACATCACACATCACATATATAAATGACATGAGGGAAAAAAAAAATGGAAGAAAATAAGGGAAAATTAAAATTGATTAAGTCCAGAGTGCTATGTCCATAATTCAAAGTAAGGAGTATCATAAGATTTCTGATAAACATAAGTTTTTTTATTGGATTTCAATCCAATCAATCAGTTACACAACAAGTTAGGTAATTACTCCCTTCCCAAAATGAACTAGAATACCTAGGTATTTTTTTTTTAATTCGAATATAGATACTATGATCCATATTTGAATAAAAAAAGTACTCTTTTTTTGGTCTAACTCTTTTTCCTTACTATATTTAGTATACTATATAATATATTTATTATACTATTATAGTATAATAAATATGTTTATTAATCAAAAAAAAAAATAAAAAAATCTAATAAATACAAAATCTACTAAATAATAGTAGTAAGAAAATTATTAAAAAATCTCATATTCCTTTAATCTTTTCTTAGTTAAAATAACTACTAGGTAATCGCCTTTACCTTTATATAGTTATTTGGTCATATTTTTTGACCAACCAATTGTCAATTTTAGAATATTTCAAATATCTGAAAAAAAAATCAGAATAATTAAGAATCCCAATATTTGACTTTTTTTTCAGATATTTTTTTTTTTTGTTGATTTCTTTTCTAAAAGGATAAAAAAGATAAGAATTGGTGAATCGAGAACAATTTGTAATTATAAGAAAAAAGAGTTTCTTTTCTTATGGAACATACATATCAATATGCGTGGATAATACCTTTTCTTCCACTTCCAGTTACTATGTCAATAGGATTTGGACTTCTACTTATTCCGACAGCAACAAAAAATATTCGTCGCATGTGGGCTTTTCCTAGTGTTTTACTCTTAAGTATAGCTATGGTGTTTTCAGTCAATCTGTCTATTCAACAAATAAATGGAAGTTTTATCTATCAATATCTATGGTCTTGGACCATCAATAATGATTTTTCCTTAGAGTTTGGATACTTGATCGATCCACTTACTTCTATTATGTCAATACTAATTACTACTGTTGGAATCATGGTTCTTATTTATAGTGACAAGTATATGTATCACGATCAAGGATATTTGAGATTTTTTGCTTATATGAGTTTTTTTAATACTTCTATGCTGGGATTAGTTACTAGTTCAAATTTGATACAAATTTATATTTTTTGGGAACTTGTGGGAATGTGTTCTTATTTATTAATAGGGTTTTGGTTCACACGACCAATTGCAGCAAGTGCTTGTCAAAAAGCTTTTGTAACTAATCGTGTAGGGGATTTTGGTTTATTGTTAGGAATCTTAGGTTTTTATTGGATAACAGGTAGTTTAGAATTTCGGTATTTGCTCGAAATAACTAATAACTTAATCCAGAATAATGGGGTCAATTCTTTATTTGCTACCTTGTGTGCTTCTTTATTATTCGTCGGTGCAGTTGCTAAATCCGCACAATTCCCCCTTCACGTATGGTTACCTGATGCTATGGAAGGACCCACTCCTATTTCGGCTCTTATACACGCTGCTACTATGGTAGCAGCAGGAATTTTTCTTGTAGCTCGGCTTCTTCCTCTTTTCATAATCATACCTTATATAATGAATTTCATTTCTTTAATAGGTGTAATAACACTATTATTAGGGGCTACTTTGGCCCTTGCTCAAAGAGACATTAAAAAAAGCTTAGCCTATTCTACAATGTCTCAATTGGGTTATATTATGTTAGCTCTAGGTATAGGTTCTTATCGAGCTGCTTTATTCCATTTGATCACTCATGCCTATTCAAAAGCTTTATTGTTTTTGGGATCCGGATCTATTATTCATTCAATGGAACCTATTGTTGGATATTCACCAGATAAAAGTCAGAATATGGTTCTTATGGGTGGTTTAACAAGATATGTTCCAATTACAAGAACTACTTTTTTATTGGGTACACTTTCTCTTTGTGGTATTCCACCTCTTGCTTGTTTTTGGTCCAAAGATGACATTCTTAATGATAGTTGGTTGTATTCACCAATTTTCGCAGTAATAGCTTATTTCACAGCAGGATTAACCGCATTTTATATGTTTCGGGTATATTTACTTACCTTTGATGGGTATTTCCGCGTTCATTTTAAAAATTATAGTAGCACGAAAAATGGTTCGTTCTATTCCATATCTCTATGGGGAAAAGGAACTCCAAGAGGAGTCAATCCAAATTTACTTTTATCAACAATGAATAAAAAGGTTTCTTTTTTTGCAAAAGAAAGATCGAAAATTGATAATAATGTAAGAAATAGGATACGATACTTTAGTACTTACTTTGGAAATAAATACACTTCCATGTATCCTCACGAATCGGACAATACTATGCTATTTCCTCTTCTTGTATTAGTACTATTTACTTTGTTGGTTGGATCAATAGGAATTTCTTTTGATCAAGGAGTAATAGATTTTGATATATTATCGAAATGGTTAACCCCATCAACAAATCTTTTACATTCAAGTTCTAATTATTCTGTAAATTTGGATGAATTTTTTACAAATGCCATTTTTTCGGTAAGTATAGCAATTTTCGGACTATTCATAGCATATATTTTATATGGATCCGCTTATTCATTTTTCCAGAATTTGGATTTAATCAATTCATTTGTAAAAGGGGGTCCTAAAAGAATTCTTGTGGACCGAATAAAAAATGTGATATACAATTGGTCATATAATCGTGGTTACATAGATATTTTTTATACTAGAGTTTTTACCGTGGGGATAAGAGGATTAACCAAACTAACTCAGTTTTTTGATAGACGTATAATTGATGGAATTACAAATGGTGTTGGTGTTGCAAGTTTTTTTATAGGGGAAGGGATTAAATATATGGGAGGTGGACGAATCTCGTCTTACCTATTCTTGTATTTATCTTATGTATCAATATTTTTATTTATTTTTTTATTTATAATAAAATAA